GCTAATGTAGCTTAACTAAAGCATAACACTGAAGATGTTAAGATAGACCCTAGAAAGTCTCATAAGCACAAAAACTTGGTCCTGATTTTATTGTCAGCTTTGATTAAACCTATACATGCAAGTATCCGCACCCCTGTGAGAATGCCCTACATATTCCTACCCTGGAAAGAAGGAGCAGGCATTAGGCACAACTTTAGTTAGCCCATCACGCCTTGCTTAGCCACACCCCCAAGGGAACTCAGCAGTAATAAACATTAAGCAATAAGTGCAAACTTGACTTAATTACAATCAAGAGAGTCGGTAAAACTCGTGCCAGCCACCGCGGTTATACGAGAGACTCGAGTTGACAAACGCCGGCGTAAAATGTGGCCAATATTCTATTTTACTAAAGCCAAACATCTTCAAGGCTGTTATACGCTTTCGAAGACAAGAGGCCCCACCACGAAAGTGGCTTTAAGTAGTAGGACCCCACGAAAACTAGGAACCAAACTGGGATTAGATACCCCACTATGCCTAGCCTTAAACAAAAGTGATTTTTTACACCTTTCGCTTGCCCGGGAATTACGAGCACCAGCTTAAAACCCAAAGGACTTGGCGGTGCTTTATACCCACCTAGAGGAGCCTGTTCTAGAACCGATAATCCCCGTTAAACCTCACCCTCTCTTGTTTTTCCCGCCTATATACCGCCGTCATAAGCTCACCCTGTGAAGGATCCATAGTGAGCGCAACTGGTACAACCAAAAACGTCAGGTCGAGGTGTAGCGTACGAGAGGGGAAGAAATGGGCTACATTCACTGCCTCAGTGAACACGGATAATGCTTTGAAACATGCATTTAAAGGAGGATTTAGCAGTAAGGGGAGAGCAGAGTGCCCCCCTGAAATTGGCTCTAAAGCGCGCACACACCGCCCGTCACTCTCCCCAAAAAAATAAAACAATTTCATAAACAACAACCTCAATAAAGGGGAGACAAGTCGTAACATGGTAAGTGTACCGGAAGGTGTACTTGAGAAAACCAGAACGTAGCTTAAACAGAATAGCATCTCCCTTACACCGAGAATATGCCCGTGCAAGTCGGGTCGTACTGACACTTCCCATTAGCTAGCCCACCCCCTAAAAACAACAAACACCATTAATAACCCCAAAACCCCCACCCAAAAAACAACAAACCATTTTTCCCCTTTAGTATGGGCGACAGAAAAAGAACTCCGGCGCTATAGAGTAAGTACCGCAAGGGAAAGCTGAAAAAGAAATGAAAAAACTCAGTAAAGAACTAAAAAGCAGAGACAAACCCTCGTACCTTTTGCATCATGACTTAGCTAGAACCCCTCGGGCAAAGTGCCCTGTAGTCCGAGACCCCGAAACTAGACGAGCTACTTCAAGACAGCCTATTAAGGGCTAACCCGTCTCTGTTGCAAAAGAGTGGGAAGATCTTCAAGTAGAGGTGATAAACCTACCGAGTTTAGTTATAGCTGGTTGCCTACAAAACGAATACAAGTTCCGCCTTTAACTTTCTTCCCTCAACCTAGCTAATGCACGACACTGACCGAGAGAAATTTAAAGAGCCATTCAAGGGGGGTACAGCTCCCTTGAAAAAAGACACAACTTTATTTAGAAGACTAAAGATCATACCCCGCAAGAAAGCACACCTTAGTTGGCCTAAAAGCAGCCACCCATGCAAAAAGCGTTAAAGCTTAAGTACCCTTCTTCTTCCCCGATTTTGATTACACAATCTTAAACCCCTAAATACACTAGTAGGCCTTTTCATGCAAACATGAAAGAGACAATGCTAAAATGAGTAATAAGAGGGCCGCCCCTCTCCCCACGCCTGCGTACACCAGAACGAACACGCACTGAAAATTAACGTCCCCAAACTAAGAGGGCCCTGAGAGAACAACTATAACCTAGAAAACCCCTCAAATAAAGCAACGTTAACCCCACACAGGCGCGTCCAAGGAAAGACTAAAAGAAAAAGAAGGAACTCGGCAAACACTGGCCCCGCCTGTTTACCAAAAACACCGCCTCTTGCACCCCACATATAAGAGGTCCCGCCTGCCCTGTGACCAATAAGTTTAACGGCCGCGGTATTCTGACCGCGCAAAGGTAGCGCAATCACTTGTCTTTTAAATAAAGACCAGTATGAACGGCATAACGAGGGCTAAACTGTCTCCTTTTTCCAGTCAATGAAATTGATCTTCCCGTGCAGAAGCGGGAATAATAACATAAGACGAGAAGACCCTATGGAGCTTAAGACACAAGGCAGCCCCTGTAAATTACTGGATCAACAGAATCATAACCAAATAGGCCCCTGCCCCTTTGTCTTCGGTTGGGGCGACCACGGGGTAACAACAAACCCCCGCGCGGAATAGGAGCCTCCCTCCTTAAAACCAGAGCCACAGCTCTAACAAGCAGAACATCTGACCTTTAAGATCCGGCAAAGCCGATCAACGGACCAAGTTACCCTAGGGATAACAGCGCAATCCCCTTTTAGAGCCCATATCGACAAGGGGGTTTACGACCTCGATGTTGGATCAGGACATCCTAATGGTGCAGCCGCTATTAAGGGTTCGTTTGTTCAACGATTAAAGTCCTACGTGATCTGAGTTCAGACCGGAGAAATCCAGGTCGGTTTCTATCTATGACAGCTCTTTTCTAGTACGAAAGGACCGAAAAGAGGGGGCCTATGCTACAAGCATGCCTTCCCTCTACCTAAGGAAGCTAGCTTAAATAGGTAAAAAGGCACACAGCCCAGCCTGAGAAAAAGGCAAAATTAAGGTGGCAGAGCCCGGAAATGCCAAAGACCTAAGCCCTTTATACAGAGGTTCAAATCCTCTCCTTAATAATGACCTCTATTATTTTAACCCATCTCCTCAACCCCCTTGCATACATTGTTTCCGTACTACTAGCCGTAGCATTTTTGACCCTAATCGAACGGAAAGTCCTAGGGTATATACAACTACGAAAAGGCCCAAACATTGTAGGACCCTATGGGCTTTTTCAACCTATTGCTGACGGCGTAAAACTTTTTATTAAAGAGCCAGTGCGCCCCTCTACCGCTTCCCCACTCTTGTTTCTACTAGCCCCAATACTGGCCTTAACCCTAGCTCTGACCCTCTGAGCCCCCTTACCCCTCCCCCTCCCCGTAGCAGACCTCAACCTCCCCCTCCTCTTTATCCTCGCTCTTTCAAGCCTTGCAGTCTATTCTATTCTTAGCTCAGGATGAGCCTCCAACTCCAAATATGCTTTAATTGGGGCTCTACGAGCAGTAGCCCAAACAATCTCCTACGAAGTTAGCTTAGGACTAATTTTACTCTGCACAATTATTTTTTCGGGAGGATTTACCCTTCAAATATTTAACACCGCCCAAGAAAGCATCTGACTACTATTTCCGACCTGCCCACTCGCTGCAATATGATACATCTCTACTTTAGCAGAAACAAATCGAGCACCTTTTGATTTAACCGAAGGGGAGTCTGAACTTGTTTCAGGCTTTAATGTTGAGTATGCTGGGGGACCTTTCGCACTTTTCTTCCTAGCAGAGTACGCCAATATTTTATTTATAAATACACTATCCGCCCTACTCTTTATGGGAGCCTCACACTTCCCTTTGATCCCAGAACTAGCCACTATTAATTTGATAACCAAAGCTGCATTTCTTTCTATTGTTTTTTTATGAGTACGAGCCTCTTACCCCCGCTTCCGATACGACCAGCTCATACACCTAATTTGAAAAAATTTTTTACCTTTAACTCTTGCCCTTGTTGTCTGACACCTAGCACTCCCGATTGCACTCGCCGGACTTCCCCCACAATTTTAAACTTGGAGACGTGCCTGAATCAAAGGATCACTTTGATAGAGTGAATCATGGGGGTTAAAATCCCCCCGGCTCCTTAGAAAGAAAGGGCTTGAACCTTACCTCAAGAGATCAAAACTCTTAGTGCTTCCACTACACTACTTCCTAGTAAAGTCAACTAAATAAGTTTTTGGGCCCATACCCCAGACATGTTGGTTAAACCCCTTCCTTTACTAATGCACCCTTACATAATATTTTTCTTTTTTATTGCTTTAGCCCTAGGGACCAGTATTACCGCTATAAGCTCCCACTGACTTCTTGCATGAATAGGCTTAGAAATCAACACATTGGCCATCTTACCCCTAATAGCTCAACACTACCACCCCCGAGCAGTAGAAGCAACCACCAAATACTTTTTAACCCAAGCAACTGCAGCCGCCACCCTACTATTCGCTAGCCTCACTAATGCCTGACTAACTGGACAATGAGACATTCAACTGATGACACACCCAGTCCCAACCACACTAGCTATCGCAGCACTATCTATGAAACTTGGACTAGCCCCCCTACACACCTGACTGCCCGAAGTGCTCCAAGGATTAAATTTATCAACCGGACTAATTATCTCCACCTGACAAAAACTTGCCCCCTTCATTTTACTTATCCAAATCCCCACAGCCAACCAACAACTTTTGATTTTGTTGGGGGTAATATCCTCACTTGTTGGGGGATGGGGAGGACTAAACCAAACCCAACTACGAAAAATCTTAGCTTACTCATCAATTGCTCACCTAGGCTGGATAATCTTAATCCTTCAGTTTTCACCCACTTTAACACTTCTCTCCTTAATCACATACTTAATTATAACAACCTCAGCATTTTTAGCCTTCAAATACAATAATACTACAGACATCAACACTTTAGCAACATCTTGAGCAAAAGCCCCCCTAATCACAGCTACAGCCCCCCTGCTACTACTGTCTCTAGGAGGACTACCCCCAATAACGGGCTTTCTTCCAAAATGACTTATCCTGCAAGAGCTAACTAAACAAGAACTCCCCGCAACCGCAGTATTCATAGCATTAACTGCTCTCTTAAGCCTCTACTTCTACCTGCGCCTCTCCTACGCTATAACCCTAACTGTAACCCCTAACAACCTTGCAACTACAACCCCCTGACGCTTAAATACTCCCCAAACTTCTATACCCCTGGCACTGTTCACCCTCACAGCCATCTTCACCCTGCCGATAGCCCCAGCAATTATAGCCCTCCTAAACTTTTAAGGGCTTAGGATAGAATAAGACCAAAAGCCTTCAAAGCTTTAAGCGGGAGTGAGACTCTCCCAGCCCTTGAAATAAGACTTGCAGGATATTAACCCACATCTTCTGCACGCAAAACAAACGCTTAAATTAAGCTAAAGCCTTTCTAGACAGGAAGGCCTTGATCCTACAAACTCTTAGTTAACAGCTAAGCGCTCTAACCAGCGAGCATCCATCTACTTTTTCCCTGCCGGGGCGGGGCCGGGAAAAGCCCCGGCAGGCGTTAGCCTGCTTCTCGGGATTTGCAATCCCGCATGTAACACCCCAGGGCTTGGTAAAAAGAGGACTTTAACCTCTGTTGGTGGGACTACAGTCCACCACTTGGCTCTCAGTCATTTTACCTGTGGCAACCACACGCTGATTTTTTTCCACAAACCATAAAGATATTGGCACCCTCTACCTTGTGTTTGGTGCATGAGCCGGCATAGTGGGCACGGCCTTAAGCCTTCTGATCCGAGCCGAACTAAGCCAACCCGGGGCACTCTTAGGGGATGACCAGATTTACAACGTAATCGTTACAGCCCATGCCTTTGTTATAATTTTTTTTATAGTTATACCCATCATAATTGGGGGCTTTGGGAATTGACTGGTCCCCCTAATAATTGGGGCCCCAGACATAGCCTTTCCCCGAATAAATAACATAAGTTTTTGACTTCTCCCACCATCATTCCTACTACTCCTTTCTTCTTCAGGCGTAGAAGCCGGGGCTGGTACCGGATGAACTGTTTACCCGCCCTTAGCAGGAAACCTTGCCCATGCAGGGGCCTCTGTTGACTTAACAATTTTTTCCTTACACCTCGCCGGGATTTCATCTATTTTAGGTGCTATCAACTTTATCACGACTATTCTTAATATAAAACCCCCCGCAATAACACAGTACCAAACCCCTCTCTTTGTGTGGTCCGTGCTAATTACAGCCGTACTCTTACTTTTATCTCTTCCTGTACTCGCTGCCGGCATTACCATGCTTCTCACAGATCGAAACTTAAACACAACCTTCTTCGACCCTGCAGGAGGGGGAGACCCAATCCTTTACCAACACCTTTTCTGATTCTTTGGCCACCCAGAAGTTTATATCCTCATTCTTCCAGGCTTCGGAATAATCTCCCACATTGTTGCGTACTATGCTGGTAAAAAAGAACCCTTTGGCTACATAGGAATAGTCTGGGCAATGATGGCCATTGGCCTTCTTGGCTTTATTGTATGAGCCCATCACATATTTACCGTCGGAATGGATGTTGACACCCGAGCTTACTTCACTTCTGCAACAATGATTATTGCCATCCCAACAGGAGTAAAAGTCTTCAGCTGGCTCGCAACACTGCACGGCAGCGCCATTAAATGAGAAACCCCCCTTTTATGAGCCCTTGGCTTCATTTTCCTTTTCACCGTAGGCGGCTTAACTGGGATTGTACTAGCCAACTCATCCCTTGACATTACACTTCATGACACCTACTACGTAGTCGCCCACTTCCACTATGTCCTTTCAATAGGAGCTGTTTTTGCTATCATAGCCGGATTCTTCCACTGATTTCCACTTTTTACAGGCTACACACCCCACAACGCCTGATCAAAAGCCCACTTTGGAGTTATATTCGCAGGGGTAAACTTAACTTTCTTCCCTCAACACTTCCTAGGGCTAGCAGGCATGCCCCGCCGGTACTCAGACTACCCAGACGCCTATACTCTTTGAAACACAGTCTCTTCTTTAGGCTCACTAGTCTCCCTAACAGCTGTTGTTATTTTTATTTTTATTGTATGAGAAGCATTTACTGCTAAACGTGTAGTTTCTTCTGTTGAACTTACCGCCTCAAACATCGAGTGAATTCATGGCTGCCCTCCGCCCTACCACACATTTGAAGAGCCTGCCTTTGTACAAGTCCAAGTCACATACTAACGAGAAAGGAGGGAATTGAGCCCCCGTAAGCTGGTTTCAAGCCAACCACATAACCGCTCTGCCACTTTCTTAATAAGATACTAGTATAGTAATACACTGCCTTGTCAAGGCAAAGTCGTGGGTTAAACCCCCGCGTATCTTGCTATGGCTTACCCCTCTCAGTTAGGATTTCAAGATGCAGCATCACCTGTAATAGAAGAGCTTCTCCATTTTCATGACCACGCCTTAATAATCGTACTTCTTATCAGCATTCTTGTTCTGTACATTCTTGTTGCCACAGTATCAACCAAGCTGACTAACATGTATATTTTAGACTCCCAAGAAATTGAAATTATCTGAACAGTTTTACCTGCCGCCGTCCTGATTCTCATTGCCCTCCCTTCTTTACGTATCCTTTACCTAATAGACGAAATTAATAACCCGCATCTTACAGTAAAAGCAATTGGACACCAATGATACTGAAGCTACGAATACACAGACTATCAGGAATTTGCCTTTGACTCCTATATAGTTCCCACCCAAGACTTAACGCCTGGGCAGTTTCGACTACTTGAAGTAGACCACCGTATAGTAGTACCTGCAGAAACGCCTGTACGAGTTATAATTACAGCAGAAGACGTCCTTCACTCGTGAGCAGTGCCCGCCCTCGGGGTAAAAATAGACGCAGTTCCAGGCCGTTTAAATCAAACAGCCTTTATTGCCTCCCGCCCCGGGATCTTCTATGGCCAATGCTCAGAAATTTGCGGTGCAAACCACAGCTTTATACCTATCGTAGTAGAAGCCGTTCCCTTAAAAATATTCCATAATTGATCTACTCTTATGCTCGAAGACGCCTTGCTAGGAAGCTAAACCGGACTCAGCATCAGCCCTTTAAGCTGAAAATTGGTGACTTCCAACCACCCCTAGTGTCATGCCCCAATTAAACCCCCTTCCCTGGTTTTCTATTTTTATCTTTTCCTGGTTTGTTTTTTTCGCAATCGCCATGCCAAAAGTAAAAAATCACACTTTCACAGGTGTGCCCTGCCCACAAGACACCCAAACTTCTAAGCACAACTCCTGATCCTGACCATGATAACAAGCCTTTTTGACCAGTTTTTATCCCCCGTACGCTTTGGTATCCCTTTGATTGCTCTAGCCTTACTCATCCCCTGATATTTTTTCCCCTTCCCCACTTCTCGATGAATAAACAATCGAGTACTAACCCTCCAAAACCAATTTATTAACCGCTTCATCTCTCAACTCCTTCTCCCAATAAACATCCCAGGGCACAAATGGGCCACAATATTTGCTGCCTTATTACTTTTTATTGTCTCCTTAAATATACTGGGCCTCCTACCTTACACATTTACCCCAACAACTCAGCTGTCTTTTAGCTTAGGCCTTGCAGTGCCCCTATGAATAGCCACAGTACTGATTGGTTTCCGCAACCAACCCACAAACACCCTTGGGCACCTCCTTCCGGAGGGTACTCCCGCCCCCCTCATCCCAGTCTTGATTATTATTGAGACAATCAGCTTGTTTATTCGCCCAATAGCCCTGGGAGTACGACTTACTGCGAATCTAACAGCAGGCCACCTACTTATACACCTAATTGCCCTAGCTGCCTACAGTATAATTTTTTCTGCGCCAGCCGTTGCAGCAATCACAACAGTGGTCCTTCTTCTTTTAACACTTTTAGAGGTTGCAGTTGCCATAATTCAAGCCTATGTCTTTGTCCTCCTACTAAGCCTGTATTTACAAGAAAACGTTTAATCCCTCCCTTAAAAACTAACCCCTTCTGCCCCGTATAAAAAACGTCTAATGGCCCACCAAGCACATGCGTACCACATAGTAGACCCTAGCCCCTGGCCTCTAACAGGAGCAGTTGCCGCGCTTCTAATAACTTCCGGCCTCGCCATTTGGTTTCATTTTAACTCAATAACCCTAATTGTTTTAGGCACTATTCTCCTACTCCTCACAATATACCAATGATGACGAGACATCATTCGGGAAGGTACCTACCAAGGTCACCATACGCCCGTTGTCCAAAAAGGCCTTCGATATGGAATAATCCTGTTTATTACATCAGAAGTTTTCTTTTTCCTTGGCTTCTTTTGAGCTTTCTTTCACTCCAGCTTAGCCCCTGCCCCTGAAGTAGGGGGATGCTGGCCCCCCACAGGAATTACCCCTCTTGACCCCTTTGGGGTCCCCCTCCTTAATACAGCTGTCCTTCTTGCCTCCGGGGTAACAGTAACTTGGGCCCACCACAGTCTTATGGAAGGAGAACGAAAACAGGCCATTCACAGTTTAACTTTAACAATCCTCCTAGGAGGCTACTTTACATTTTTACAAGCTATAGAGTACTACGAGGCCCCATTTACAATTGCTGACGGCGTATACGGCTCTACCTTTTTCGTTGCTACTGGCTTCCACGGATTACACGTAATCATTGGCACAACTTTCCTTGCTGTCTGCCTTTTACGACAAATTAAATACCACTTTACAATCGAACACCACTTTGGCTTTGAAGCAGCAGCCTGATACTGACATTTCGTTGATGTAGTCTGACTCTTCCTTTATATCTCCATCTACTGATGAGGTTCCTATTTTTCTAGTACTAACGCTAGTATAAGCGACTTCCAATTGCCGGGTCTTGGTTAAAATCCAAGGAAAAATAATGAACTTAGTTACCACAGTGATTGCTATTTCCGCCATCCTCTCAACAATCCTAATCCTTGTCTCTTTTTGACTACCCATAATAGACCCAAACCAAGAAAAGACATCCCCTTATGAATGCGGCTTTGACCCATTAGGCTCCGCACGTCTACCTTTTTCTATGCGATTTTTTCTAGTAGCTATCTTATTTCTGCTATTTGACCTTGAAATCGCACTTCTTCTCCCCCTGCCCTGAGGCAACCAACTCCTAGACCCTGTAACTACTTTCTTCTGAGCCACCTCCCTCTTAGGACTATTAACTTTTGGCTTAATTTATGAATGACTACAAGGAGGCCTTGAGTGAGCCGAGTAAGGGGTTATTTTAATAAAAATATTTGATTTCGGCTCAAAAGCTTATGGTTAAAGTCCACAACCCCTTTATGACCCCTGTACAATTTGCTTTTTCTGCTTCTTTTTCCTTAGGCCTCGCAGGCCTAGCCTTTCAACGAGCCCATCTTCTATCAGCCCTTCTCTGCTTGGAAGGCATAATGCTTTCTCTTTACTTAGCTTTCTCTTTGTGGACCTTGGAACTAGGCGCATCTAATTTTTCAGCCCCCCCTATACTTCTCCTTGCATTTTCTGCTTGTGAAGCGGGGGCCGGACTGGCCCTCCTTGTAGCCACTGCCCGCACGCACGGCTCAGATCAACTACAAAACCTTAACCTACTCCGATGCTAAAGATCTTAATACCCTCAATTATATTAATTCCCACTATCTGGCTCACCCCAGCCCAATTTATTTGACCCACAGCCCTTGCCCACAGCTTAATCATTGCTTTTGCAAGTCTTTCATGACTAAATTTTTCTTTCGACACCAGCTGAACCACCCTAAATCATTACATAGCCCTTGACTCCATCTCAACTCCACTCTTAGTTTTAACCTGCTGGCTTCTCCCCCTGATAGTTTTAGCCAGCCAAAACCACATAACTAACGAACCTGTTAACCGACAACGTCTTTATGCCTCACTTTTAACAGCCTTGCAAATTTTCCTAATTTTAGCCTTCTCAGCAACCGAACTAATACTATTTTACGTTATATTTGAAGCAACCCTTGTACCCACACTTATCTTGATCACCCGCTGGGGAAACCAGGCAGAACGCCTAAACGCTGGCACCTACTTTTTATTTTACACTTTAGCCGGCTCCCTGCCACTGCTAGTTGCACTTCTTACCCTTCAAAGCACCACCGGAACTCTATCCCTTTTGATTCTTCCCCACTCTCCCCCAGTTTTAACTTGTTCCACCGCAAACAAACTCTGATGGATCAGCTGCCTGCTGGCATTCCTAGTTAAAATGCCTTTGTACGGAATACACCTTTGACTTCCTAAAGCCCACGTTGAAGCCCCTGTTGCAGGCTCCATAGTTCTTGCAGCCGTTCTTCTAAAGCTCGGAGGCTACGGAATGATCCGGATACTTCCTATCTTAGAGCCTCTTACTAAAGAAATAAACTTCCCATTTATTGTACTCGCACTTTGAGGCGTAGTAATAACCGGCTCGATTTGCTTACGTCAAACAGACCTCAAATCTTTAATTGCCTACTCATCCGTTGGCCACATAAGCCTCGTAGCAGGAGGCATTCTAATCCAAACGCCCTGAGGACTTACTGGCGCTTTTATCTTAATAATCGCACACGGCCTCACTTCCTCCGCCCTCTTTTGCCTAGCCAACACTAATTATGAACGAACTCACACCCGGACAATAGTGCTCGCTCGAGGCATGCAAATAGTCCTCCCACTTATAACCGCATGATGGTTCATTGCCTCTTTAGCAAACCTGGCTCTTCCCCCACTACCAAATTTAATAGGGGAATTAATGATTATTACTGCCCTTTTTAACTGATCATGATTTACAATTGCTTTAACAGGCATTGGCACTCTTATTACCGTTGGCTATACCCTCTATATGTTTTTAACAACACAACGAGGCCCTCTCCCACAACACATTCTTGCTTTAGACCCCTCTCACACTCGAGAGCACCTACTCTTAGCCCTCCACCTTCTTCCCCTCATCCTCTTAATTTCATCCCCCGAACTAATTTGAGGCTGAACTACATGTAGACATAATTTTAACAAAAATATTAGATTGTGATTCTAAAAATAGGGGCTAATATCCCCTTGTCCACCGAGAGAGGCTGGCTAGCAACAAAGACTGCTAATCTTCGTACCCTCGGTTGAACTCCGGAGCTCCCTCGCCCAGCTTTTGAAGGATAACAGCGCATCCATTGGCCTTAGGAGCCAAAAATTCTTGGTGCAAATCCAAGTAAAAGCTATGTACAGCACGCCTTTTATTATAGCAACTAGTCTAATCACTATCTTCTTTCTTCTTCTGTACCCTTTAACAACAGCCTTCTCCTTAAAACCTCAAGACCAAAACTGAGCGCTTTCCCAAGTCAAAACAGCTGTAAAAGCAGCCTTCATAGTCAGCCTCCTGCCCCTATTCCTATTTTTGTCCGAAGGGGCAGAAGTCATTATCACAAACTGATCCTGGGTCAATACCTTGACTTTTGATATCAACATCAGCCTAAAATTTGATTTTTACTCTATTATCTTCACACCTGTTGCCCTCTACGTAACATGATCTATTCTTGAGTTCGCTGACTGATATATGCACTCAGACCCCCATAAAAATCGATTTTTTTCCTACTTACTTACTTTCCTTATTGCCATGATCATTCTTGTCACAGCAAACAATATGTTTCAAATTTTTATTGGATGAGAAGGTGTTGGTATCATATCTTTTCTTTTAATTGGGTGATGATACGGCCGTGCAGACGCAAACACAGCAGCACTGCAAGCTGTCCTATATAACCGAGTCGGAGACATTGGACTAATTTTCGCCATGGCATGAATAGCTACAAACCTTAATTCCTGAGAAATACAACAAATTTTTGTTTCCGCCCCAAATGCAAATATAACCCCCCCACTCTTAGGACTAGTGATTGCCGCCACCGGAAAATCTGCCCAATTTGGACTACACCCTTGACTACCCGCCGCCATAGAAGGCCCAACCCCAGTTTCTGCCCTCTTGCACTCCAGCACAATAGTTGTTGCCGGGATTTTCTTACTTATCCGAACAAGCCACCTGATAGAAAATTACCCCACAGTACTATCAGTCTGCCTATGCTTAGGGGCCCTAACAACCTTCTTCACAGCAACCTGCGCATTAACCCAAAATGACATCAAAAAAATTGTTGCTTTTTCAACATCCAGCCAGCTAGGACTAATAATAGTCACCATCGGACTCAACCAACCCCAACTTGCCTTCCTTCACATTTGTACCCACGCATTCTTTAAAGCGATACTATTCCTATGCTCGGGCTCAATTATTCACAGTTTAAACAATGAGCAAGACATCCGAAAAATAGGAGGCATGCACCACCTAACCCCTTTTACATCTTCCTGCTTAACTGTGGGGAGCCTTGCCCTAACAGGAACCCCTTTCTTAGCAGGATTTTTCTCAAAAGATGCCATCATTGAAGCCCTAAACACCTCCCACTTAAACGCCTGAGCCCTTACTTTAACCCTTATTGCCACCTCCTTCACCGCAATTTACAGCCTCCGCGTAGTTTATTTTGTGGCCATGGGCCATCCACGCTTTACCCCCCTTTCACCGATTAACGAGAACAATCCTGCCGTTATTAATCCCATCAAACGCCTCGCATGAGGGAGCATGGTTGCTGGCTTACTAATTACCTCCAACATCATCCTTCCTAAGCTCCCCCAGATAACAATACCTCCTCTAATCAAACTCGCCGCCCTTCTAGTTACTATCTTAGGACTGCTCACCGCCTTAGAATTGGCCAGCCTTACAAGTACACAACTTCAACCAACTCCTAAACTCACCCCCCACCATTTCTCCAACGCACTGGGGTTTTTCCCATCAATTATTCACCGCCTACCTCCTAAAATAAACCTATTTTTAGGCCAATATATTGCAACCCAAATGGTGGACCAAACATGGCTGGAAAAAGTTGGCCCTAAAGCCACTTTAACAGCTAACCTACCCCTAGTAACAACAGCAAGCAATACCCAACAAGGTATAACAAAAACATTTCTTCGCCTCTTTTCCCTAACTACATTCCTCGCAGTCGCCTACTACACGGCTTTAAGGGCACCTCGAGTTATACCCTGACACACCTCAAACACCACAAACAGCGCTAAAAGGAGGGCTCCTCCACATAAGATAAGCATCAACCCCCCATCCGAGTACATTAGCCCGACCCCCCCAACATCTGAAGGTCCCCCAACCAGCCCCACTAGACATCCCCCCCCTAAACGGAAAAAGCTACCTTTCCCCTTTACAAACCCAGACATAGAAACTACACCCATGCGAGCATGATACCATAAAAAACTAAGAATACACCCCCCTAAAAGTAAAAAAAACATCGCCGCCCCTAAAAAAGATAAAATTACTGAAGTATCTAATACCACCGGAGCATCATTTACGCTGCACACTAAGGCCACTGCCGCAAGACCTTTTCCTACCTCCCCACTAGGGTCCCCCCCAGATGGAGCCACACCTGGCTCCACAGGAACTTCAACCAAAACCTCCGCCGGCGCCAAAACAGGCCCTTCAGCAGGTTCCTCAACAAAATCTAAATTTACCATATGATGGATCTCTAGCATAGGCGGATGATAGTCATCATTTTCTTCTGGCGCAGGCGCCACCAAAATTTCATCTTCATCGTCACCTTCACCAATATTCTCCTGAAAAACATGGCCCGCCCGAACACGATACACTTCATTAGGCCCCTCATGCTCCATTCCCCCTTGAACCAGAATCACTAACTCATCTGACCCCCCACTTCATGTAAAAGCCAAAACAAGAACTAAACAAATCATGTAACTTCAAAAATAGGTTAAAGCCACACGACTCCCTGGAGTCTCAGGGTAAGGTTCTGCTGCTAACGCAGAAGAATACGCAAACACCACCATCATACCCCCCAAATAAATTAAAAACAGAACTAAGGAAAGAAAAACAGCTCCATACTCAACCAGTACCCCACACCCAAAGCAAGCCACAGCTATAACCCCTAAAGCCCCAAAATAAGGAGAAGGGTTAGAAGCAACCACAGCCATACTCAATACTAAACATATCAAAAGAAGAAAAATGCTAATAGACATCATTCCTGCCCGGACTTCAACCAGGACTTATGGCTTGAAAAACCATTGTTGTATTCAACTACAAGAAAACTAAATGACCAGCTTTCGAAAAACCCACCCACTCCTAAAAATTGCTAATGATGCATTAGTAGACTTACCCGCCCCTACAAGTATTTCTGCCTGATGAAATTTCGGCTCCCTGCTTGGTCTCTGCTTGATTGCCCAAATCCTAACAGGACTTTTTCTTGCAATACACTACACCGCCGATGTTACTACAGCCTTCTCCTCAGTTACCCATATCTGCCGGGATGTTAACTTTGGCTGGCTTATCCGGAATATGCACGCTAACGGCGCATCCTTCTTTTTTATCTGCCTCTATCTTCACATCGGACGGGGGCTTTACTTTGGCTCTTACCTATACAAAGAAACTTGAAGCATCGGCGTCGTTCTTTTCCTCCTAGTTATAATAACAGCCTTTGTGGGCTACGTTCTCCCATGAGGCCAAATATCTTTTTGGGGAGCTACAGTCATTACGAACCTTTTATCCGCCATCCCTTACGCAGGGACAACACTAGTACAGTGGATCTGAGGGGGATTTTCAGTAGATAATGCAACCCTAACACGATTCTTTGCATTTCATTTTTTACTACCATTTGTTGTTTTAGCTGCAACTATCCTGCACTTGTTATTTCTACACGAAACGGGCTCATCAAACCCCACAGGCCTTAACTCAGACTCAGACAAAATCCCATTCCACCCCTACTTCACCTGAAAAGACTACTTTGGCTTTGCAATTATGCTTTTAGCCCTAACTTCCTTAGCCCTATTTGCCCCAAACTACTTAGGCGACCCGGACAACTTCACCCCCGCCAACCCCCTTGTCACACCCCCCCACATTAAGCCTGAATGATATTTCCTATTCGCCTACGCTATCCTCCGATCTATTCCTAACAAGCTAGGCGGGGTCTTAGCCCTCCTTTTTTCCATCTTAGTCCTTCTTCTGGTACCCTTCCTCCACACCTCCAAACAACGAGGCCTCACCTTTCGGCCTCTCTCCCAAGTGATTTTCTGATCCTTAGTCGCAGATGTAGCCATTCTTACCTGGATCGGAGGCATGCCGGTAGAAGACCCCTACATTGTTATCGGACAAGTCGCATCCGTCATCTATTTCTCCATCTTCCTTATTTTATTTCCCATGGCTGGCTGATTAGAGAACAAGCTCCTCAGTTAACCCGCACTAGTAGCTCAGCGCCAGAGCACCAGCCTTGTAAGCCGGCCGCCGGAGGTTCAAATCCTCCCTACTGCTCAAAGAAAAGAGATTCTAACTCTCACCTCTAGCCCCCAAAGCTGGTATTCTAACATTTAACTATTCTTTGAATCACCTTATGTATTACATAAATTTGTACTATTACATACCTATGTATGTATTACATAAATTTGTACTATTACATACCTATGTATGTATTACATAAATTTGTACTATTACATACCTATGTATGTATTACATAAATTTGTACTATTACATACCTATGTATGTATTACATAAATTTGTACTATTACATACCTATGTATGTATTACATAAATTTGTACTATTACATACCTATGTATGTATTACATAAATTTGTACTATTACATACCTATGTATGTATTACATAAATTTGTACTATTACATACCTATGTATGTATTACATAAATTTGTACTATTACATACCTATGTATGTATTACATAAATTTGTACTATTACATACCTATGTATGTATTACATAAATTTGTACTATTACATACCTATGTATGTATTACATAAATTTGTACTATTACATACCTATGTATGTATTACATAAATTTGTACTATTACATACCTATGTATGTATTACATAAATTTGTACTATTACATACCTATGTATGTATTACATAAATTTGTACTATTACATACCTATGTATGTATTACATAAATTTGTACTATTACATACCTATGTATGTATTACATAAATTTGTACTATTACATACCTATGTATGTATTACATAAATTTGTACTATTACATACCTATGTATGTATTACATAAATTTGTACTATTACATACCTATGTATGTATTACATAAATTTGTACTATTACATACCTATGTATGTATTACATAAATTTGTACTATTACATACCTATGTATGTATTACATAAATTTAACTATAACATACATTTATGTTGAATAAGTTAATATACTCAACATTAAAGATAAATAAAATGTCAATGAATGTAATATAACATAATTTTACAATAGATTAAAATAGTATTAGTTCATTTCGTGTCATCTCAAGGACTTCGGTTCAAAGGTCATGAGCATCTAGTGAAATCGCAGAGTGCATACTTTCTCCTGTGTTAATCATTGTTACTCATTAGCCCCATGCTTCGCAGTTTTACCAGCGAGCATCACCTCCACTTCGCTTTTACTCATTCGACTCGTGAATCCACATGCCAAGCTTCATCTAAATGGGGTCAATTTTTTTTTATTTCCTTTCATTTGGCATTTCAGAGTGCAGCGCGAAGCCTAGTAATTTAAGAGTGAACATTCATTCCGTTTTAATAAAATATATGAAGTGTTTCTTAAAGTTTTGTTTTTGACAATTACATAACTGATATCAAGGACATAATAGCCAATGTTAGGAAAAAATTACAAAGCAAAACCCCAAGGTTTTTTTGGGATTTCCCCCCCCTACCCCCCCCGAAACTCGTGGACACATTTTCCTGCCCCCCCCCGGAAAACAGGAAAGTCTCGAGCGTAGGTACTGGACGTGCTAAAAATGAATGCATGTATTTCATGAATGCATGTATTTCATGAATGCATGTATTTCATGAATGCATGTATTTCATGAATGCATGTATTTCATGAATGCATGTATTTCATGAATGCATGTATTTCATGAATGCATGTATTTCATGAATGCATGTATTTCATGAATGCATGTATTTCATGAATGCATGTATTTCATAAATGCATGTATTTCATAAATGCATGTATTTCATAAATGCATGTATTTCATAAATGCATGTATTTCATAAATGCATGTATTTCATAAATTTTATGTATGCGCACCTTTCATAAACTTCATAACTATGGGTTATAAGAAAATCTCGAGGATATACATAACTCAACGTAAAAACGTACTCGATTTCCATTTTTCTCCATTTTATGAAGTTCATAAATTTTATGTATGCGCACCTTTCATAAACTTCATAACTATGGGTTATAAGAAAATCTCGAGGATATACATAACTCAACGTAAAAACGTACTCGATTTCCATTTTTCTCCATTTTATGAAGTTCATAAATTTTATGTATGCGCACCTTTCATAAACTTCATAACTATGGGTTATAAGAAAATCTCGAGGATATACATAACTCAACGTAAAAACGTACTCGATTTCCATTTTTCTCCATTTTATGAAGTTCATAAATTTTATGTATGCGCACCTTTCATAAACTTCATAACTATGGGTTATAAGAAAATCTCGAGGATATACATAACTCAACGTAAAAACGTACTCGATTTCCATTTTTCTCCATTTTATGAAGTTCATAAATTTTATGTATGCGCACCTTTCATAAACTTCATAACTATGGGTTATAAGAAAATCTCGAGGATATACATAACTCAACGTAAAAACGTACTCGATTTCCATTTTTCTCCATTTTATGAAGTTCATAAATTTTATGTATGCGCACCTTTCATAAACTTCATAACTACCGCTACACAACCCTACAATTT